GAGGGTGCATAACTTCCCTTCATCTTCAGAAATTAGCTTCGGATCTCCAATTTTCTCTTCCTTTTACATCGCATTAATAGTAGGCTTGAAAATCAATTGTTTCTTCGTCATAATAGGGATTGGGAAAGATTTGCTCGCCTCCGTAGCCGTAGAAAGACTTTTTTATTTGGATTGGCATCGGGGTACAACTAACTATATTGCCAAAATTAAATTCATGCTGTATATTTTCAACGGAGACAGGTTGAATCCCTTGCTCTCTCGTGATACGATCCTCTTCCCACCGAGCCCTTACTTCCTCCTCAGCCCACGGCACGGAGGGGGAGAGAAAAGAAATGTAGGACTTTTGCAAGCAATTCATCGCGGAAGAGAAGAAAGGCCGGGCCGTGAGAGAGAGCTGCCTTTACCGTTCGTTATTCGCGGGCCTTGATCAGAACGTATCCGATCCGATATAGATATCCCCCTTCAACGTGGGTCATCGAAACCGGGCAGCGCATGCCGACCGAACCGGAGCACGAAAGCCGAACCAAATCCTTCATGAAAATTGATTCCTATTTGGGTAGTGCATAACCGCATGGATAAGCTCACACTAACCCGTCAATCTCATGGAATTCGCTATTGGGAGAAATAATATCTGGAGCTACATCTAATCTAACAAAATATTAAATGTGGAATGATAAGTTAATATTTAATTCTATTACTCTCTAAAATAATAAAAGGTAATAATTTAATATCGAATTCAAACAAAATCTGAAAGAGAGATCGTGCTGTAATGAATAAATATTTGAAGAATTAATGGAAAATCAAAACTTTCAGGAGATCGAACGAGGAGCCGTATGAGGTGAAAATCTCACGTACGGTTTTATGGAGTGACGGTAAAGGTAACTTATCCGTCGACTCTTCCACTACGACCCCAAAGAAACCAAACTCCGCTTTACGGAAAGTCGCTAGAGTACGATCAACCTCTGGATTTGAGATCACCGCTTATATACCAGGTATCGGCCATAATTTGCAAGAACATTCAGTAGTATTAGTGAGAGGAGGAAGGGTTAAAGATTTACCCGGTGTAAGATATCATATTGTTCGAGGAACCCTAGATGCTGTGGGAGTAAAGGATCGTCAACAAGGGCGTTCTAGTGCGTTGTATTATTATCTAAGACTTGCATCATTCCATGACGATGCCATGTTAATTGCTAGGAACATGTAGATTATGTAGCTAACCCAATAACGGAAGTTTCGTAAGGGGACCAGAGCAGGCTACAATAAATAAAACCATGAAATTGATTTAAATTATATATCTAGATCTAGGGTTTAATTATTATGACACATTACCTGGGGAGTTTCCCCCAACTTTCCCTGCGTTAACGGGGGGTTAAAGAAACTTTACTTTATTAGAACAAGTTAAGGTCAGATAGCAATAATTCCAAGCACTGATTCTTCAACACTATTTTTAAACCTGAAGATTTTATTGTATAGATACATGAAATACAAGATTTCCAACTGTAACGGAAAATGGGGAAACGGATACTCGATCGAAAGCGAGTAAATATCATTCCGTACAAATAGATATTCTATTAATATACGTAATGTATGATTTAAAATCTATTGTATATAGTGAAGTGGAAAGCCGTATTCGATGAAAATCGTATGTACGGTTTGGAGGGAGATCCTTCGCGACTTGAATGAATGATCCACCCTACAATATGGAGTGAGAAGGCCGAAATGAATCATTAATCCCTAACTTTAATGAGAGAAATTACTAATAATAAATTATTTCTCGTACTCATGTCACGTCGAAGTAATGCGAGAGAAAGAGATGCGAAAGCTGATCCGGTTTATCATAATAGATTAGTCAACATGTTAGTTAACCATATTCTTAAGCACGGGAGAAAATCATTGGCTTATGGAATTCTTTATAATGCCATGGTGAATATTGAGCGAAGGACGAAAAACAATCCACTATCCGTTTTGCGTCAAGCAATACGCAAAGTAACTCCCAATGTAGCAGTAAAGGCGAGACGTGTGGGTGGGTCCACTTATCAAGTTCCCACTGAAATAGGATCTACACGGGGAAAAGTACTTGCTATTCGTTGGTTATCGGGGGCATCTCGAAAACGTCCAGGTCGAAGTATGGCTTTTAAACCAAGTTCTGAATCAATGGATGCTGCCAGAGATAATGGCAATGCTGTACGTAAAAAGGAAGAGACTCATAGAATGGCAGAGGCCAATAGAGCTTTTGCAAATTTCCGTTCATATAAATAAAGAGATTAATAACAATTAAATTAAATTAAGGAATATATGATATCAAATTGGAAGGAACGTGAGCCGAAAGGCTTACATAAAAAATATAAATATCATAATGTTAATGTAAAATTAATATTGTATTTGAATAAAAAAAAAATTTTTAACTATTAT